AGTGCGCCGAAGGCGTCTTTAGAGTATACCGAATCAGTATAGCTACCCTTCTTCTGACACAGCAACGCAATTTCAATCAGTCTCTAAGGGAAGTGGTACATAATTGATTTCTTCTTTTCTTGTTCCTTATCTATGCGGAACCACGTGTCATTCAATCGAAAATTCCTGTAGTTGTAGTTATAAGGTGCTTTTCATTACTAGCTTTGGACTAGAAACGGAAGATCTGCTAAAGTGCGAGTCCGACGAGTTCGGTTCTACTAATTCAGGAAAGAGATTCTCGTATTCCCATAATTTGATTCGATGCGAAATTTGGAAGTACCCTTCTCTTAGTTCTAGAGTAAAAAGGGTTTTTTGTGCGAATCCTTTCATTTGAAGGAATTGATTCGTAATACAATAACAGTAATAGTATAGGATACCCTGAATGAAAACAAACAATATAATAGTTGTACCAATCCACATTCCGGATGCAACCATTGCTTCATTAGGGCTAAGGGTTCCTTCTTGAACGGTGGGACCTCAAAATATGGAAAGAAAAAATGTCGAACCTAAAAAGAAAAGATAATAGAATTACTAGGCTTCTAGTTGTCAAAAAAGAACATAGAAAAGCAAAGATTTTCTTTCTTTGAGCGCCCGTGTGATATGATACTTTTTTATCATTCAAGATATTATGTGTGATTAAAGAACCTACTACTTACTTGAATCAGGCAATAAGGTGTTATAAGGTCGTTCGTTCCAAAAGAGAAACTAGATTTGATACAGTTGAAAAAGAAATGATCAAAATCGAAACGATTTGCGAATTTTATTCCACAATAATTCAAAGTACGTTTCATTTGTGAATGAAATTCCGCGACAAAGTTCTTATTCCTAGTCCTTTACTCAGAAGTTTCTGAATGAATCTGTTGATTTGCAATCGGGGAATCGGTAGATGTCACAGATGATCGATCCAGCTTTTTTTATCCCGCCCTATCTTTGTTAGGCCCCCCAGAATCACTGATGAATCAAACTGAAATTGGAACAGATTTTGTCAATTGGTATTTTTTCGTATCCTCCTATCTTTCAAAAGCGGAAACTTAGGTAAGTGTTTTAGAACCATATGTAAAAAAAGAACGTATCTCCTTTAGCTCCTTCATGCCTACTATAACTAGTTATTTCGGCTTTCTATTGGTGGCGTCAACTATAACCCCGGCTCTATTTATTGGTCTGAGCAAGATACGACTTATTTGAAATGAATTGAATGAACAATTTTGTTATAAATAAAAAAAGAAATGTTTCCGCGGATTTTAGAGTGCCTTTCCGCAGTACTTGTCAATTCTTGCTTGATGAGATTCGTGGTCAATTCGGATGAATATTTAAGGATAGATATTCCCTCTCTCTTTTTCCCTTTTCAAATAAATCGAAATGATTGAAGTTTTACTATTTGGAATCGTGTTAGGTCTAATTCCGATTACTTTGGCTGGATTATTCGTAACTGCATATTTACAATACAGACGCAGCGATCAATTGGACCTTTGATTAAGTAACATTAACATCTCGTTTTTTGATTGACCTCCTGCGGACTCAAAAAAGGAGTAGTCGAATTCGGCCTAAGAAGAACGGAATCGCGCTCTGTAGGATTTGAACCCACGACATCGGGTTTTGGAGACCCACGTTCTACCGAACTGAACTAAGAGCGCTTTCTTATCACCATCGATAAGACCGCAAAGAAAAGGATTTTTTTGTACCTCCTTTGTACCTCCCCAGACCGTATTATTCTATTATATATACATATAGTATCATAAACGGAAAGACTCTCCAAATTCAATCGATCTCAACGGACCTCTCGTTACTGCCCATAGGAGAAAGAATAGCTAGGGATGACAGGATTTGAACCCGTGACATTTTGTACCCAAAACAAACGCGCTACCAAGCTGCGCTACATCCCTTTCAATTGGTATATAGTGTCATTGTATAGAATCTCTGTCTTGTTTTCCACATCATTATTTCCTCATTGAGAGACAATCTATCTTGTCATTTCTTCTTTTTGGTCTCATAGACCACGTGGAACCTATCAAATTTTATAAATAGAAAGAATTATATGTATATTAATACTAAAATAAAAGAATTATATTCTATAGATAGATAGGAAAGATAGATATGAAACCTCACGTATAAGAATACTTATCAGTAACACAATACTCAGGAAGAGTGGGACGCCCTTTTTTCGTTTTAAGGAAAGGGAAATTGTAGTGTTATTGCCATTGATTAGGGCGTGGTATATTTCAGTTTTTGTTAGAGATTCCGCGTACAACTAAAATACAAGAGATCCTTAACGACCTATGCATCTGATCATATATGTATTCCAATAAAGAAGAATAATTTTCAATGCGCGATCTAAAAACATATCTCTCCGCGGCCCCTGTGCTAAGTACTTTATGGTTCGGGTCTTTAGCAGGTCTATTGATAGAGATCAATCGTTTCTTCCCGGATGCGTTGACATTCCCCTTTTTTCATTCTAGTTATTGACATGGGAAGGGATGAAGAAGATTAGCGATACAATAAATTCTTTGGGACTAATCCCTCTTCCTTTCTCTCTTTCTCTTCCTTTCTCTCTTTCTTTGTTTTCTTTTTTTTGAGGATAAAGTAAAGGAGGACAGAAAAAGAATCAAAGTGGATCCAACCTCGGCGAAACTCGCGATTAGGCTCGAATTCATAGAGGGAGTACGAAAATAGAAATAATGGGTCTAGTGTACCAAAATCATACAAGATACTTAACTGAAATACTCTATTGGGATTCGAAAATAATTGAGAGTTAAAAATCATTGTATTACTTCTTAATATTACGCTATTGATTGCAACGAAGTCGTTCCTAATCGGATTTCGGGTTAGCCACTTCTATTTTTTTCCTTTTTTTCTTCGTTTCGCATTGAAAATGGAAGAGTTGAGTGAATCCAAAATGCAAAGGAGGTTCATGGCCAAGGATAAAGATGTCAGAGTCAGAGTTATTTTGGAATGTACTAGTTGTGTGCGAAACAGTGGTACTAAGGAATCGCCGGGCATTTCCAGATATATTACTCAAAAGAATCGACACAAGACACCTAATCGATTGGAATTGAGAAAATTCTGCCCCTATTGTTACAAGCATACAATTCATGGGGAAATAAAGAAATAGATCGAACAGAACTGCCAGCTTTCCCAGTAACAAGAACAAATTACATAATATATATATAAACAAATCAAATCCTATTTCGGTCGTATCCCAAATTCGAATTCAGAAATAGGATTTTAGAGATAAGGACTAAATACCATGGATAAATCCAAGCGACCCTTTCTGAAATCCAAGAAACCCTTTCTGAAATCTAAGCGACCCTTGCTGAAATCCCAGAAACCCTTTCGAAAATCCAAGCAATCTTTTCGTAGGCGTTTGCCCCCAATTGGATCGGGGGATCGAATTGATTATAGAAACTTGAGTTTAATTAGTCGATTTATTAGTGACGACGGAAAAATATTATCTCGACGAGTGAATCGATTGACCTTGAAACAACAACGATTAATTACGCTTGCTATAAAACAAGCTCGCATTTTAGCTTTGTTACCTTTTCTTTATACTAATAAAAAAGAGAAACCATTTGAAAGAACAAGACCCAAGTCAACCCCTAGGGCGAAAAATCAAAAAAAAGGTCCTAGAACCATAAAAAAAACAGGCCTACAGCCACAATGGACTAAAAGGAATCAAACACAATGGAATAAAAGGAATCAAAATTCCAATCTTTCACCCAACTAGGGGAGGGTCGATGTTTTGTTCGAAAAATGAGAGGACCCAAGGATTGTCACGTCGGAAGAAACCAAAAAGAATCCGAATCGGGGAAGAAAAAGCAGAAATATTGCATTTTTTTTAGTGAATCGTGCTCGTTCATTTTGACTACCTTATCCTATTCATTTATACTCCACCTTCCCGGAGTTCATTCTCCGGGGAACTTCTTTTTCATCCCTCGCTGCAAAAAAATCTTGCAAAAGTCATGAGCTCATTGGAAATTATGGAATTGGAAATCATGGAAAGACAATTTCGATTTGCTATAGCGATTTGCGCTAGTATTTTTCGATTAAGAAGCGAGTGCTTCTTGTAGAGATTGTGTATAAATACACTATAACCATAGAATACCTTGATCTCACGAATTACTGCATTTATACGAGTGATCCACAAACGGCGAAAATCTCTCTTTTTCCTGCTTCGATCCCGATGAGCCGAACCCAAAGCTCTCGTTGTCTGTTGATTCATAGGTCGACTAAGTCTGCCATGGGCCCCTCGAAAAGTTGATGCAGATAGACGCATTTTTGTTCTACGTCTCCGAGCTATATATCCTCGTTTAATTCTGGTCATTGAATCCACTGAAACTTTGATGAATAACTAATTGCTTTCTTTTCTTTCAGTCATTCTTTTTTTCCCCCCTCCCGGTCTATCTATTAATGACAAAACGGATTCTTCCGATGTATAAAAAAAAAATTCCAATGGCTTTTGCTACGATGACCTTCCCAACCACGATTTTTTCCAGGCATTCCACCTCGAAATAAAAAATGAGATTGATCAAAAAACTAGTCAAAGTTAATTTAAGTAAGAAATATAAATGAATAAAAAATAGTGGGTTCCATCGTTTCTATGGTGACTTTGTAAACGGTGAGGTCCTTTCTATACACCGGAGCCCCTTCCTTATTTAGTAACTTGTATAGTTCACACTTTTTGGCTCTACCCATGAATTATCCAGTAATAGGTCTTTTCACAATAAGATCTACCTATACAGTAACGGCATTTAATTATGAAGGTTGGTTAGGTAGCTGACCCTGTGAGTCCGTTTTTGCAAGAGTAAGAGCAGTATTGTTATGCTTCTGAAATAAGATTTCCCCCGCTTAATGGATAACCATTTGCTACCAATGGGGAATTGCTTCTCATCTTCACTTGAGGTGATCGGATTTATACCAATGGAAACCATAAATTTCATACACAACAATAAAGGTCTTTTTTTTTAGACAGTGACTGGAGTTCTTCCACTCTATCTTATTCATTGGTTTTATCCTATTCATTGGTACGGATCTTTGATACTGTAAAAATTGTCTCCTTTCTTTTGGTTCAGTTCATGATCTGAACGAGTCGCACATACACCCTAGTACATGTTCCTCGACGCTGAGGACATCCCCGAAGAGCGCGGGCTTTTTTGACAGTTCTGATTGGCTGTCTTGGGTTTCTAATAAGTTGTTTAATAGTTGGCATGCTGAATTATATACAGAATGGGCTGGTTTAGATCGATCCTAACCATATGATTCTAATTGGAGACTTGATTGGAGACTTGACCCATTTTACCTCAGCAAAAATAGGGAAACTCACAAATTAGATTATAGTTCATTTGCCCCTGGTTCCATTTTTGTCTTTCAAAATCAACAATTGGTGGCATGGACTCTTCGCCCAGTGATAGTTCCTCCCTAGATCAACCCCTCAATTCTATGAAGTGGGGGGAGGAACACTTGAAAATCCCTGGGCCGAGGTCCCAACGAACTAGATAGAACTGACTTTGGGGTTGTTCGGTTCTAACCGTGCCATTTATACCCATCCCTTAGGATGTCTTCGCACGATTTAGCGAAGTACAAGGGGGAAGGTAAGGGATGGGTTAGAGGACCCTAAAAGAGGGGAGCAACCCTTCCCCGTGGCCCAACAGTGTCTTGTATGCCTCGCCCAGGGATAGCTCCTCCCTATCATTGAATCCAAAAAAAACCTATCTGGCTTTCGCTCCATAGGTTTGTTTGGCTATAGCTTTCGAGATTTGTTTTTGTTTATCTTTTTTATCTTTCTAGATTTGTTTTTGTTTAGGTTTAGTCGATCTATATCTATAAGTTTGTTTTGCTTTCTTCCTATTTCTGGATTTAGCTCTTTTGGCTTTACTAGCTCTATAGGTGCGTTGGCATTGAAACCTGTATTGCCGATGTTGTGTATACAGTGGTTTAGATACTCCGTAATTCCTATAAAATCAATAAGCCCATAACGTTTGGCCTCTTCTGGTGACATGAAGGAATCCCGATGCAGGTCCTGAATTATAACATGTCGGGGTTGTTTTGTTTTTTGGCAATAACCAGCTACGATTCGCCTGTGGGCTTCTAGTATTTCACTCCCATCTTCGTACAAATCTCCTTGGTCGGGATCTATATAATCACTCCAAGGTTGGTGTAGTAATACCTGAATGATAATGATATAACATCTCCTCTATTTCGCACGATTTGGCGAAGTAAAGAGGTAGGGTAACGGATGGGTTCGAAGAACAAAAAGAGAGAGTTGAACAACCGTACAAGCATCGTTTCCGCATTGCATACGGCTCTACTATGGAATTCGGTTTTTTTCATTTCACTTCTGCTGAATAAAGAAAGATAAAAATAGGATTTCTAAGACCCTAGGACCGTTCAATGATCCAGTTACCACCCTTCCCTTCGAGAGAATTTTTAAATATTAATAATTAATACTAGGATAGTACTATGATGGCTCCGGTGCTTTATCTATTTTTCTCGTTTGCGATTCGGCAATCCCAAAGTGTATTTTTTATTTGATCAACTAAGGAAAAATGATCGTATTTTTTTTTCATTTTCAAAATCTCTCATACACTAAATAGTAGAAAGGGACTTAGGGTATGAAAACAAAAAAGTTTGTGACGCGGAAATGGATCCCTGATAGATAAGATCCAATCTGAAATGCTTTTTGTTTCATACCACTCTCTCGATACAGAATCTCATCGTATGAAAAAACAATAATTGCGCCTCTCAAACTCGAAGTGCCATGCTATTATTATTTATTATTTGATTCATATTCCATATAGTGAAGGCATAGTCTTCTTTTTTCTCTCAAATAAGAAATCAAAATGCATTGGCACGACCCGAAGCGTTAGGCAATGCTATACGTTGACCCATTTCTCCTGCGGTCGCGACGAAAGAGCCCATTGAATAGGCCATCCCCATGATTAGTGTATAGACCTTGGGTGTCACCCATTGTATCACATCAAAGAGAGCGATTCCGCAGGTTACCAATCCACCTCTACAGTTTATAAAAAGAAGCTGACTCTCCTCCTTCTTCTCTATACTGAGATATATCACGAGACCCGAAACGGTATTCGTGATCTCTTGGTCAAGCTTTTGGCATAAAAAAATGCATCTGTCTCGATGAAGTCGGTTGATTAGGAAAAAATAGAATTCCTTAGGAATCATACACGCATGGTTTTAGTGCATAGAATTCAACAAATTGCAATGTGTAAATTCCAGCCCTTATTCATTGTTTCATAGAAGGCTTTTTCAAACTCCTAACGAGCGTACTTTTTTCTTCTATTTTTCAAGAAAGATAAGTTTTGGCGCACTCCCCCCCCCCCCAAAAAAAAAGAATTCATGAAACTTGAAACTTGTCGAATTTACTTTGCATTGAGGTTTTGTTTTATTTCATCGAACTCCAAATTCGATTTTCAATTATGGTGTCATTTTCTTGTTACTGAATGGGCTTCTTCTATTCTTTTAGGTTTAGGATCTACTCCGGGTAAAGATCGACCTACCCGACCTCGATTGGGATAGAGATCTAAGATCAATATATTTGGAGGTTTTCTCTAATCAATAGGAATCTTTTAGGTATCAATAGGAATCTTTTATGTTATGATACAAAAGGGAATTTTACATATTCCTATTTGACCAATTGGGTATTTTATGAGCAGAGCCTAGATCCTTCATTTTAGTGGTCTAAATAAGCCAACCATAAATTCTTCCATTCTAATTAAAAATAGAATTGACAATATAAATGTTAATCTCCCAATTGAAATTATTGGCTTTGAGTTCAAACTTTCAATTCTTGATCAGTCACTCAACCTTTTTGTTGGGGGGGAAAGAGAGAATATCTTGATCGGGGAAGAGCATGGGGAAATCCCATAGGACCCATTATGGATGCCAAGTCACACTAGAGGTCCACCCATGTTGTCGGATCTTTTTTTTCTTCTTTGTCTTCTTCTTTTGGTTCAGACATCACAAAAGCGACTTTTGGAATACCAACGGGCATTATCAAAAAGTTTGATAACTTGTCTCTTCACGTTTATGTGAAAGCGTAATCAAAACGCCTTTTCTTGTTGTCAGATTATTGCCTCGGATTTTTCTTTTTTCCATAGATTGAAAAGTTCATAGAATAAAACCAAGCATTGGCCCGTAGAAAATAGAACCAAACCAATGCTGCATTGCGGATTGATACTTATCGGGTATAGAATAGATCTGTTTCTATTTGTTCCTACAAACAGAATGGGTCGGTTATTCCCAAGGGAATGGAATCAATATTGAATTGACCCCTGCTCCGAGATAATCCATTGAACGGGGGAAGTCCCTAGCTCCCAATGCGAGAAAGTTACATAGTGTCTATTTTTCTTTGAGAAAGAGGTCTTTCCATGGGTTTGCCTTGGTATCGTGTTCATACTGTCGTATTGAATGATCCCGGTCGCTTGCTTTCTGTCCATATAATGCATACTGCGCTAGTTTCGGGTTGGGCCGGGTCGATGGCCTTATACGAATTAGCAGTTTTTGATCCCTCTGATCCCGTTCTTGATCCGATGTGGAGACAGGGTATGTTCGTTATCCCATTCATGACTCGTTTAGGAATAACCAATTCGTGGGGGGGTTGGAGTATCGCAGGAGGCACTATAACGAATCCGGGTATTTGGAGTTACGAAGGTGTGGCCGGGGCACATATTGTATTTTCTGGCTTGTGCTTCTTGGCAGCTATTTGGCATTGGGTGTATTGGGATCTAGAAATATTCTGTGATGAGCGTACAGGAAAACCGTCTTTGGATTTGCCCAAGATTTTTGGAATTCATTTATTTCTCTCAGGACTAGCTTGCTTTGGGTTTGGCGCATTTCATGTAACAGGTTTGTATGGTCCTGGAATATGGGTGTCCGATCCGTATGGACTCACGGGAAAAGTCCAATCTATAAATCCTGCGTGGGGTGTCGACGGTTTTGATCCTTTTATTCCAGGAGGAATAGCCTCTCATCATATTGCAGCAGGGACATTGGGTATATTGGCGGGCTTATTCCATCTAAGTGTCCGTCCGCCCCAACGTTTATACAAAGGATTACGTATGGGTAATATTGAAACTGTACTTTCCAGTAGTATCGCTGCTGTCTTTTTTGCAGCTTTTGTTGTTGCTGGAACTATGTGGTATGGTTCCGCAACGACCCCGATCGAATTATTTGGTCCCACCCGGTATCAATGGGATCAAGGATACTTCCAGCAAGAAATATATCGAAGAGTTGGCGCCAACCTAGCCGAAAATCAGAGTTTCTCAGAAGCTTGGTCTAAAATTCCAGAAAAATTAGCTTTTTATGATTACATCGGAAATAATCCAGCTAAAGGGGGATTATTCAGAGCGGGCTCAATGGACAATGGGGATGGAATAGCGGTTGGATGGTTAGGACATCCTATCTTTAGAGAGAAAGAAGGCCGCGAGCTTTTTGTACGCCGTATGCCTACCTTTTTTGAAACATTTCCAGTCGTTTTGGTAGACGGAGACGGAATTGTGAGAGCCGACGTTCCTTTTCGAAGGGCAGAGTCGAAGTATAGTGTTGAACAAGTCGGCGTAACTGTTGAGTTCTTTGGTGGTGAACTCAATGGAGTCAGTTATAGCGATCCTGCTACTGTGAAAAAATACGCTAGACGCGCTCAATTGGGTGAAATTTTTGAATTAGATCGTGCTACTTTGAAATCGGATGGTGTTTTTCGTAGTAGCCCCAGGGGCTGGTTTACTTTTGGCCATGCTTCATTTGCTTTGCTTTTCTTTTTCGGGCACATTTGGCACGGTGCGAGAACTTTGTTCAGAGATGTTTTTGCCGGCATTGACCCAGATTTGGATGCTCAAGTGGAATTTGGAGCATTCCAAAAACTTGGAGATCCAACTACAAGGAGACAGGTAGTCTGATACAACATTGCTTTGGTTTTTTCTCCTTTATTTGATTTTTTGGAGTTAACACAGGGTAGCAGAGAAACCGTGATTTTTGGATCACCTTTGACTCTTGCCCTTTCTTTATCTGGGAAATGATCCCCCCAAATGAACAGATGTGGAAGCTATAATTGTAAACCACGATCGAATCTATGGAAGCATTGGTTTATACATTCCTCTTAGTCTCTACTCTAGGGATTGTTTTTTTCGCTATCTTTTTTCGGGAACCACCGAGAGTTCCAATTAAAAATAAAAAGGTGAAATGATTGTGCGTTATCTCAATTGAGATAATGAGACTCCTCAATTAGGGGAGTCTCATTACTTCAACTAGTCTCCGTGTTCCTCGAATGGGTCTCTTAGTTGTTGAGAGGGTTGCCCAAAGGCGGTATATAAGGCGTACCCGGTAAAACTTACAAGTGAGCCAGAAAGAAAGATGGTAACTAGGGTTGCTGTTTCCATTATTAGAGAATTTCAAGACTACAATGGATCTATGATATTGATTTACAACGGAAGGGTATACAAAGTCAACAGATCTCAACAAAAAAGTATTTATGGTGACACAAACCGTTGAGGGTATTTCTAGATCTGGTCCAAGACGAACAACAGTAGGGGCTTTATTGAAACCGTTGAATTCGGAATATGGGAAAGTGGCTCCTGGATGGGGAACCACTCCTTTGATGGGTGTTGCAATGGCTTTATTTGCAGTCTTTCTATCTATTCTCTTGGAGATTTATAATTCTTCTGTTTTACTGGACGGAATTTCAATGAATTAGATCCATAGCATAAGAATCAAGAAGTCTTACCTTTTCAAGCCAAAATAACTCAGGCCCCTTTTTTTTAGGGGCCTCAAGTCTCAAATCTGTAATCCTACACAATAATCAAGGAAACAACCCTCATCTATTCTGTATACATTTTAGAAATATATAGAGGGACACTTTGTGCTACAGAGAATACTAGAATACTAGAAGGCGGTTCAACGCGCGAAGCTCTCTTTGCTTGTTTTCTTATCGGATAGCTTCGAGGTGAGACAACGCCGTCTCCCGACTCGTATCGAGATCCAAACGAAGCCTCCGCACCTCCTGGCGAAGGGAATTTAGTGACTGCCCCTCTTGCAAAGAGGAATCTTCTGTGTTGGATTTTTCCTCCATAGAAGAATCCTCTATTTGGTGTGCCTCATACTCAGAGGACGAATCCCTTTGAACCGTAGGTCGGTAAAGACCTGGTGGGGAAGTAGGATTTAGTACCACTATAAGTGAGGGTTCCTCCTATAAAAGCAGTCAGTCAGTTGAGCTGCTTTCAGAAGGCTTGTTAGAGAGCTGATGCAGTTTCCCTTAGGGAAGCTCATTTTTTTCTTTGAGTTGAAATGAAAGCGTAGGAAAGTCTATTAAGAGCTTATTAAAAAGTTCTTTTTTCAGAATATTCTCTATTAATATTCCATTTTATTATGAATTTGGTTATGAATATTATATTATTTATATATATATTCTGGTAGGGCAGTTCGACCGTGGAATTCCTTTGTTTCGGTATTTCCGGAATATGAGTGTGTGACTTGTGAAAATTGATCCTATAGTACAGAGAATGGTCTGTCATCTCGAGAGAGATGGTTCCACCTCGTCTGATATTCATTAGAATATCTGGAGCACGGAATCCCTGGAATAGATCAAGAAACATTAGCACTATGATTCATACTTCACTATTCAGACCGCGCGACCGCACTAAAAAAAAATGCAATTATAGTTATAGTTAGACTCAGAGATCAAAGGTTTTTCTTTCTTCAAATGCTTATGGTTATTGTAACCAAAGCACCAATTTTCTCTGGATTTTTAGTCATTACATCGATTCTAAGTGATGATTAAATGGTTCTTACTCAAGGAACCTTTGAGCTTAGCTTGGGGCTTTATTGACTCATCGTGGTTCTAGTATGAATCTGAGGTTTCAATCTATTCTCTAGGGTCTCAACAAGATAATTCCTATCAAAAATAAAAAAAGACAATCTACACTACAAATAAAAAGAAAGAAATATAGGGAAAAAGAAGATTCAAGAGGCCTGTAACGATCAACATAAATACAAATGAGCCAGCTTGATATTTTGGCATTATCACCAGAACAAAGAAGCGCTTCGGGGTTTTTGGTCCTTCGTATCTTCCGAGAAGATAGAATCTAGGACTAAGATAAGAAATGGAAAAATTTCTATCCGCTCCAAACAGTTTGTGGGTGTTTCCGCTTGAGCTGTACGAGATGAAATTCTCATATACAGTTCTAAGAGGGGGAGCCCCCTTGGTTTACCTATCTCAATAAAGTATATGATTGGTTCGAAGAGCGTCTCGAAATTCAGGCAATTGCGGATGATATAACTAGTAAATATGTTCCGCCTCATGTCAACCTATTTTATTGTCTAGGAGGAATTACGCTTACTTGTTTTTTAGTACAAGTAGCTACGGGGTTTGCTATGACTTTTTACTATCGTCCGACCGTTACCGAGGCTTTTGCCTCTGTTCAATACATAATGACTGAAGCTAACTTTGGTTGGTT